AAATCGAGGAAGCTATACAAGGTTTTTCTCAAGCCTGTTCGTATGATACCTAATAATATGGTATTAAAAAATAGTAATTCTAGGACACCCGTGTGAATTCAGACCTCTCCGATTCAACTCGGACCGTAGCATAGTTCTTGACCTAAAATTCTACGCAAATCAAGATCGAGAAAAGGAAGTTTTGCAATCATTGACTCAAACTCATTGTCGAATCCCATTCAGCAGAATATGGAGGTACTTATGGCGGAACGGGCCAATCTGGTATTTCACAATAAAGTGATAGATGGAACTGCTATTAAACGACTTATTAGCCGATTAATAGATCACTTCGGGATGGCATATACATCACACATCCTAGATCAAGTAAAGACTCTAGGTTTCCAGCAAGCCACTGCTACATCCATTTCATTAGGAATTGATGATCTTTTAACGATACCTTCCAAGGGCTGGCTTGTCCAAGATGCTGAACAACAAAGTTTTATTTTGGAAAAACACCATCATTATGGGAATGTACATGCGGTAGAAAAATTACGCCAATCTATTGAGATATGGTATGCTACAAGTGAATATTTGCGACAAGAAATGAATCCTAATTTTAGGATGACGGACCCTTTCAACCCAGTCCATATGATGTCTTTTTCGGGGGCTAGGGGAAATGCATCTCAAGTACATCAATTAGTAGGTATGAGAGGATTAATGTCGGATCCCCAAGGACAAATGATTGATTTACCTATTCAAAGCAATTTACGCGAAGGACTGTCTTTAACAGAATATATTATTTCTTGCTATGGAGCCCGTAAAGGAGTTGTAGATACTGCTGTACGCACATCAGATGCTGGATATCTTACGCGTCGACTTGTTGAAGTAGTTCAACATATTGTTGTACGTAGAACAGATTGTGGCACTATCCGAGGGATTTCTGTGAGTCCTCGAAATAAAAATCGGATGATGTCAGAAAGAATTTTTATTCAAACATTAATTGGTCGTGTCTTAGCAGACGATATATACATAGGTTCCCGATGTGTCGCCTTTCGAAATCAAGATCTTGGGATTGGACTTGTCAACCGATTAATAACCTTTGGAACACAATCAATATCTATTCGAACTCCTTTTACTTGTCGGAGTACGTCTTGGATCTGTCGATTATGTTATGGTCGGAGCCCCACTCATGGTGACCTAGTTGAATTGGGGGAAGCTGTAGGTATTATTGCGGGTCAATCTATTGGCGAACCGGGGACTCAACTAACATTAAGAACCTTTCATACCGGCGGAGTATTTACAGGAGGTACTGCCGAACATGTACGAGCCCCTTATAATGGAAAAATAAAATTCAATGAGGATTTGGTTCATCCTACACGTACACGTCACGGACATCCTGCCTTTCTATGTTATATAGACTTGTCTGTAATTATTGAGAGCGAAGATATTATACATAGCATGACTATTCCACCAAAAAGTTTTATTTTAGTTCAAAATGATCAATATGTGAAATCAGAGCAGGTGATTGCTGAGATTCGCGAGGGAACCTACACTTTTCATTTTAAAGAGAGGGTTAGAAAATATATTTATTCTGACTCAGAGGGCGAAATGCACTGGAGTACTGATGTGTCCCATGCACCCGAATTTACATATAGTAATGTCCATCTCTTACCAAAAACAAGTCATTTATGGATATTATCAGGAGGTTCACGCGGATCTAGTCTAATTCTTTTTTCGATCCACAAAGATCAAGATCAAATGAACATACCTTTTCTTTCCATCGAAAGAAAATCTATTTCTAGCCTCTCGGGGAATAACGATCAAGCCAGCCAAAAATTTTTTAGTTCGGATTTTTATGATAAAAAAAAATCCGGGAGTCCCGACTATTCAGAATTGAATGGAATCGCAGGTACTAGTCATTATAATTTCATATATTCTGATATTTTTCATGAGAACTCGGATTTATTAGCAAAAAGGCGAAGAAATAGATTTCTCATTCCATTCCAATCGATTCAAGAGCAAGAGAAAGAATTCATACCGCATTCAGGTATCTCAATTGAAATACCCATAAATGGTATTTTCCGTAGAAATAGTATTTTTGCTTTTTTTGATGATCCTAGATACAGAAGAAAGAGTTCCGGAATTCTTAAATATGGGACTCTAAAGGCGGACTCAATCATCCAAAAAGAGGATATGATTGAGTATCGAGGAGTCCAAAAATTTAAGACAAAATACGAAATGAAAGTAGATCGCTTTTTTTTCATTCCCGAAGAAGTGCATATTTTACCCGAATCCTCTGCCCTAATGGTACAGAACTATAGTATCATTGGAGTCGATACACGAATCACTTTAAATATAAAAAGCAAAGTCGGCGGGTTGATCCGAGTGGAGAGAAAAAAAAAAAGGATTGAACTTAAAATCTTTTCGGGGGATATCCATTTTCCGGACAAGACAGATAAGATATCCCGACACAGTGGTATCTTGATACCGCCTGGAAGGGAAAAAAAAAACTCTAAGGAAT